TATAATGTAAGCTATATAAGCTAATGAGTTCATACCTCATAAATGAAATATTTTTATTCCGTCTTGTTATTTATTTATGTTTTTATATATAATTAGATTTATATTTGTAATTGGAAGTAATGATTGATTTGTAATTTGATTAGGATTAGAAATTAATATAATTTCATTTTTAATTTTGATTTTTAATCGTTTTAATATTAGAATTATTGAATCTTGTTTTAAATATTTTTTTATTCAAAGAATAGGATCGGCAATTTTTATTAGAATATTTTATTTAATGAAAATTAATATATCAATATTATGTTATATGATTTTAATGTATAGGGTAGGGGCAGGACCTTTTTTTTATTGATTTATTTCGGTAAGTAAGGGTATTAGTTTAATTTCATTATTTTTTTTAATAACATTTCAGAAATTTATTCCATTTATCTTGTCTGGAATTTTTTTAAATTTTATTGGTTGATTATTTTCTATTATTAGATTATTAATAGGTGTATTAGGTTCTTTTAATCAATCTAACATTAAAATATTATTAAGATATTCATCTGTTCATCATTTAGGATGAATCATTTTATGTATAATAAGAAATGACTTATATTGAATGATTTATTTATTTATATATAGATTTATACTTTTTTTTTTAATATATGTAATAATAAACACTGAGATTATTGATTTTTATTCTTTAATAAAAAGAAAAGGGAAGATATGATTTATGATAATATTATTAGGAATAGGTGGTATACCACCGTTTGTTGGATTTTTTTTAAAATGAATAGCTTTTTATATAATTATAGAATGAAATTCTATAATATTTATATTTTTAATTATAATATCTGTGTCAATATTTTATATTTATCTTCGTATAGTATATGATATTATAATAGGATCATATAAATATATGTCTTGATATGATTATAGATTAATATGAAAATTTTTTTGAAAATGAGATTATATTTCAATTTTTGGAATAATATTAGGGTTAATTTTTGGAATAATTTTATTAATATATAATATTAAGATAATAATTCTATTAGCTTTCAAAGTTAAAAATACTCTAATGTGAATTTACAGTTCACCATCTTATGATTTTATTTTTAAATTTGCAATTTAATGTTTTTTAAACTAATTGATACTGCGATGATTATATTCAACTAATCATAGGGATATTGGAACTTTATATTTAATTTTTGGTGCATGGTCAGCTATAGTAGGAACAGCAATAAGAGTTTTGATTCGAATGGAATTAGGACAAATTGGAAGATTTTTAGGAAATGATCATTTATATAATGTTGTAGTTACTGCTCATGCTTTTATTATAATTTTTTTTATAGTAATACCAATTTTAATTGGTGGATTTGGAAATTGGTTAGTTCCTTTAATGTTAGGGGCACCAGATATAGCTTTTCCTCGAATAAATAATTTAAGTTTTTGATTATTGCCCCCTTCATTAATATTATTATTTATTTCTTCTATAATTGAAATAGGGGTAGGAACAGGATGAACAGTTTATCCTCCCTTAGCGTCTTTGGTAGGACATGGAGGTAGATCAGTAGATTTTGCAATTTTTTCTTTACATTTAGCAGGAGTATCTTCTATTATAGGGGCTATCAATTTTATTACTACTATCATTAATATACGATCTATAGGAATATCTTTAGATAAAATTTCATTATTTGTGTGATCGGTTTTTATTACTGCTGTATTATTACTTTTATCATTACCTGTTTTAGCAGGTGCTATTACTATATTATTAACTGATCGTAATTTTAATACTTCTTTTTTTGATCCTGCAGGAGGAGGAGATCCTATTTTGTTTCAACATTTATTTTGATTTTTTGGGCATCCTGAAGTATATATTTTAATTTTACCTGGATTTGGTATTGTTTCTCATGTTATTAGAGGATCTGTTGGAAAGCGTGAACCTTTTGGATCATTAGGAATAATTTACGCTATAGTTGGAATTGGAGGAATGGGATTTGTAGTATGAGCACATCATATATTTTCAGTAGGAATAGATGTTGACACTCGAGCATATTTTACTGCGGCTACAATAATTATTGCTGTTCCTACTGGAATTAAGGTCTTTAGATGAATAGCAACATTACATGGTGCTTTTTTTAAAATTGATGTTCCATTAATATGATGTATTGGTTTTATTTTTTTATTTACTTTAGGTGGAATTACTGGGGTAGTATTATCTAATTCTTCATTAGATATTGTTCTTCATGATACATATTACGTTGTTGCTCATTTTCATTATGTATTAAGAATAGGAGCGGTATTTGCTATTATAGCTGGAATTACTTATTGATTTCCTTTGTTTTTTAGAACTGTATTAAATGAAAAGAAAACGGTTATGCAGTTTTATATTATATTTATTGGTGTAAATATGACTTTTTTCCCTCAACATTTTTTAGGTTTGAATGGGATACCCCGTCGATATTCTGATTATCCAGATGCTTTTTTATTTTGAAATATATTTTCTTCTTTAGGTTCATTATTATCTTTATTAGGGGTATTATTATTTATTTATATTATTTGAGAAAGTTTAGTTTCTAAATATTTAGTATATGAAAGATATTATACTTATAGTTCATTAGAATGAATTAATAATATTCCACCTTTGGATCATACATTTAATCAATTAAATTTATTACAAAATTAACCTTTGCCAGTATGAGGATCTTTATATTTTCAAAATGGAAATTCTCCTATAATAGAACAATTAATTTTTTTTAATGATCATACTACTGTAGTAATAATTATTATTATAGTTTTAGTAGGATATATATTAATGAATTCTTACATTAATATAAGATATAATTTAATTATATTTGAGGGTCAGGAATTGGAAAGAATTTGGACGGTTCTTCCTGCTATTTTTTTAATATTTATTGCTTTTCCATCTCTTCGTTTATTATATTTAATAGAAGAATCTGAAATATATGATATAACTATTAAGATTGTTGGTCATCAATGATATTGAATTTATGAATATAGAGATTTTTATATTAAAATATTTGAATCTTATATAATGAGAGATAATATAATGTTTCGTTTATTAGATGTTGATAATTGCTTATTTCTTCCTTGTAAAACTAATATTCGTATATTAATTAGAGGAATAGATGTAATTCATTCATGAACTATCCCTTCATTAGGTGTAAAGGCAGATGCTATTCCTGGACGATTAAATCAATTATTCTTTAATATAAATCGGGTAGGACTGTTTTTTGGAGAATGTTCTGAAATTTGTGGAGCAAATCATAGATTTATACCTATTATAATTATATCTGTTCCTCGTAAAGATTTTTTAAATTTTTGGATATAATAAAGTGGCCGACTAAGGTGTTAGTCTCTTAAATTAATTATGATAAATGTAGTTAAATTAATATTAATTTGTCAAATTAAAGATGATATAATCCCTCAATTAATACCATTAATTTGATTTATATCTGTATTTATAAGTTCATATATTGTATTTACATTAATTGATATATTTCATAATAATAATATTAAGATTTTCTTTCATGAAAGAAAATCTAAATATTATAATATATTTATATGATAATAAATTTATTTTCTGTATTTGATCCTACTTCTTATTTTGGTTTTTCTTTAAATTGAATAGTTATAATATTAATTTTTATTTTTATTCCTATTAAGTATTATTTAATTAATGGAAATATATTTATATTTTTTATTGAAATTTTTATAAAAATTTATAGTTTATTTAAAAGTGTATCTATTCCTAATTATATAGCTATATCTTTTATATGTGTAATGATATTTATTTATTTAGCTTTTAGAAATTTATTTGGACTTTTTCCTTTTATTTTTACTAGAACAGCTCATCCTTTTATAACTTTAGGTATTGGTTTTATTATATGATATAGCTTTTTCCTTATAGGGTGATTTATAAACTTTAAAATATCAGCTGCTCACTTGGTTCCAGAAGGAAGTCCTATAGGATTAGCACCATTAATGGTTATTATTGAAAGAATTAGTCATTTAATTCGGCCTTTTACTTTATCTATTCGTTTAGCGGCTAATATAATAGCAGGTCATTTAATTATTGGATTAATTTCTAGAATTAGAGGATTAGGAATTTTATTTTTTGGATCCTCTATTTTTCTTCAGGTAATTTTGTTAATTTTAGAATTTGGGGTAGCTATTATTCAAGGTTTTGTATTTAGAATTTTATTATTATTGTATGCTTTAGAATATTATTAATTTTTGGAAAAGTACTTTCATCCTTATCATATAGTAAGAATATCTCCTTGGCCATTATTGGTAGGTTTTTGTATTTTAAATATTATTATTGGATTAGTTAAAATATTTATTTTTATAGAAATAGATCTTTTTTTAACTTCCCTTTTTTTATTATTTTTTATTTCATTTTTATGATGACGAGATGTAATTCGAGAAAGAACTTTTCAAGGTCATCATTTTAGAGTAGTATTAATAGGTTTAATATTTGGAATAATTTTATTTATTATTAGCGAAATTTTTTTTTTTGTTTCCTTTTTTTGAGCTTTTTTTCATTCTAGATTAAGTCCTAATGTAGAATTAGGAATTTTATGACCTCCAGAAGGTATTATTTCTTTTAATCCTTTTCAAGTTCCTTTATTAAATACAGTAATTTTATTAGTATCAGGAATTAGAATTACTTGATCACATCAAGAAATTTTAAATTTAAATTGAAGAAAAGCTAAAAATTCATTAATATTAACATGAATATTAGGAATTTATTTTTTAATATTACAAGGTTTTGAGTATTTTATAGCTACTTTTAGAATTAGAGATTCTGTTTATGGATCTACTTTTTTTATAACAACTGGATTTCATGGTTTTCATGTTATGATTGGGTCCTTATTTTTATATATTATTTGAATACGAATATTAAAGTTTCATTTTTCTTCTAGTCATCATTTTGGCTTTGAAGCTGCAGCTTGATATTGACATTTTGTAGATGTAGTATGATTATTTTTATTTTCTATAATATACTGGTGAGGTAATTGTAATATAAGTATATGTACATTTGATTTCCAATCAAAAGGTGAAAAAAATAATATATTATATCTTAATAGTTTGTTTTTTTTTAGTTCTAGTTGTATATTTTATTTTTTTTATAATATTTTATAAGAATTATGAAAACATAGAAAGAATAAGTTCATATGAATGTGGATTTGATCCTAATTCATTAACTCGCTTAACTTTTTCTTATCGATTTTTTCTAATTTCTATTTTGTTTATTATCTTTGATGTAGAAATTTCTTTAATAGTTCCTGTTCCTTTTTTGATAAGAAGAAATATTGGTGTTTGGATTTTTTCAATATTTATATTAATTTTAATTGTTGGACTATTATATGAATTTCAATGTGGTTCATTAAATTGATTAAATAATCGTAATTAAGTCTTAAGCTTAATGCATATTTCTGCCAATATAAAGCGATAGCGATTTCATTGTTAATGAAATAATGAAATGAAAGGGAAGGCGGCGGTTCCCCCTTTTTTCGGTTCGGGGGGAACCGGAAAAGCCGCATAACTAATAAAGGAAGTTTATAGTTGATTTGCAATTAGCTGTTATGGTAACATACGATTAGTATATAAAAGCTGCTAACTTTTTAATAGCGGAAGCTACTATAAAGAGCTTTGGAGCAGCTTAATTTCGACTTAAGTAATGTAAAATTAGTGAAGTTCACATCATTATTTCATAATGAAGATAGTAATATATATATATATATATATATTATTCGAGTACATTAAATATATATGAATATAATAGTTAATGGAAATATTAAAATTAATAAGTTGATAGGAAGTAAAATTTTTCATCTTAAGTTTATTAAAAAGTCATATCGAAATCGTGGGTATGTTGCTCGTACTCATAATATTGTAACTGCAATAAATGTTATAATTAATATAGAAATTATTGAATTTACTGGTGAAAAGAATATGATTGTTGAGATAAGTGTTAATAAAATTATTCTTATATATTCAGCTAAGAAAATTAAAGCAAATCATCCTCCTATATATTCTACGTTGAATCCAGATACTAATTCTGATTCTCCTTCTGCAAAATCGAAAGGACTTCGATTTGTTTCTGCTAAGCATGATAAGAATCATATAATAAAAATTATAAAATTTCCTCATAAGAAATAAATTGAGTTTTGGGAATTTTGAATTTCATTAAATGAATATGAAAAAGAAATTAATGCAATGAATAAAATAATTAAAAATAAAGATACTTCATATGAGATTATTTGGGCTACTCTTCGGATTGACCCTATATTTCTATATTTAGAATTAGCAGATCAACCTACTAATATAATAAAATATACTGATAATCTGGATAAGATGAAAAATATTAAAATATTGTGTTTATTATCAAATAATGAAAATTTATTATATAATAAAATAGGGATTAAGGTAATAGAAATAAATAATGATAAAGCAGGTGTTATGTAAGATAAAATGAAATTTATTATTTCAGAAGAAATAAGATTTTTATTGAATAATTTTAATGCATCTCTAAATGGTTGTAAAATTCCTATAAATCCTACTTTGTTTGGACCTTTACGTATTTGTATATAACTTAGAATTTTTCGTTCTATAATAGTGTAAAAGGCTACTCTAATTAATAATCTAATTGAAATAATTAAATAGTTAATTGTAAATATAATTTTATTTAATTAGAATAAAATTCTAATGAAATTATGTTTAGTCCTTTTTATCTTCAGTAAACTGCTCTGATAAGCTATAAAAGTAAGTTATAATAATAATTGGAATTATTATCATTATTACAAGTGTCAATATTAAATAGTATTTATATATTTCTGGAAATTTTGATGATAATTTTAATAATAAAAAAGAATTAGTCGGACCGTATATTTCTTGTCATTGATTATCATTTTTTGAAAAAATATTTATGATTGGTTTTATTATTAGAATAATTGTAGATAAAGGGTGAATAAATCATATTAATATTGATTTTAATCCAATTTTTATATATTTTGAGTTTTTGAATGATAATAGTCTTCCTAATATTAATCCTAATGAAAGGGATAATAGAATAATAAATTTTTGTTCTTGTGATATTATAAATATTTGTTCTGAATTAAGGATTCATGTTATAAATGATCCTGATATAATTGCTAGAGGGGCTAATAATATTAATGGAAATAAGCAAGATATATTAGTATGGTTAAATAATAATGTGTTTGATTTAATTAATGATTTTGTAGATGAGAATGATATACGTAATGAATATGAAGCAGTTATTCCAATAGATATAATTATTATAAATGATATAATTAAATTTATTTTAGATACGATTATTATTTCAATAATGGCATCTTTTGAAAAGAATCCAGATATGAAGGGAATTCCTATTAAAGCTATTGATGTTAATCCTATGATGTTTATGGTAATTGGATTGTTTTTAAAATTTATTCCTATTATTCGTATATCTTGATAAGATGATTCGTGGATTATGATGCCAGCACAAAGAAATATAGTAGATTTGAAGATAGCATGAATGATTAAATGTAAATATGCTAATATAATAGAATTTAATGAAATTGCAAATATTATTATTGCAATTTGTCTTAAAGTTGACAAAGCAATAATTTTTTTTAAATCTTGTTCTCAGTTAGCTGATATTCTTGAATATAGGGCTGTTGCAGTTGAAATAATTATGAGAATAATTATTGAAGAATAATGAATTGTTGATGAAAGACGAATTATTAAATATACCCCTGCGGTAACTAAGGTAGAAGAGTGGACTAAGGCTGAAATAGGTGTAGGTGCTGCTATTGCTATAGGTAATCAAGCTGAGAATGGGAATTGTGCTCTTTTTGAGCAAGCAGCTAAGACTAATAAAGTTATTGTAATTAATCTTATATTTTTATTTATGGAGAGTATTCAATTAGAAGAAATTAATAATATTGATATTGATAATAATATTAAAATGTCTCCTAATCGATTGGTAAGAATAGTGATTGAGCCACATCTTGCTGTTAGATAGTTTTGGTAATAAATTACTAAAATGTAAGAAGATATTCCTAACCCGTCTCATCCTAATAATAGTAAAAATATATTGTTTCTTAGGATTAAAATTATTATTGATAATACGAATATTAATAGGAGAATAATAAAGTATTTTTGTTGGTTTTTGGGAATGTAATATATTCTATATATAATAATTATACTTGAAATTAATAATACAATAGTTATAAATAGAATTGAAATTCAATCTAGTATTATATCAATTGATAAATTAAAAGTTATTAAGTTTATAATTGATATTTTAATAATAATAAATTTATTATTTATAATTATTATTATTCTATAAATTATTGTAATTAGTGAGAATATTAATATTATAATGTAAATTATAATTTTAGATATTATAGTTCCACAAACTATTGTTTTAATAAACTAAATAAATATATTAATATAATAAAGGTTTCTATTTTTATAATTATTATAATTAATGGGATGGAGTGGAATAGTATGGATAAGTGAATTTTTTGTTGTGAATTTATTATTTTTTTTGAAAAAAATTTGTTATGAAAGATGTTAATAAATATAGATATAGAGAATGAAGCTGTTGCTAAAGATATTATGAAAATAATTAAAATAGTATTATTATTTCATGAAATAAGTCTAGATATTAATATGATTTCTCTAAAGGTATTAATTGTTGGGGGGGCAGATATATTAATAGCTATATAAATAAATCATCAAAAAGTTATGTTAGGTATTATTATAATTATACCTTTAAATAACGAAATGTTTCGTGAATGAAATTTTAAATATATATCATTTCTTAATAGAAATAATGCAGATGAAGATATTCCGTGAGCAATTATTATAATAATTGCTCCTGTTAAACCAATAAAGTTTATTGAGAAAATTCTTGCTAAAACAAAACCTATATGAGCTACTGAGGAATAAGCAATTAAAGATTTAATATCTTTTTGTCGAATGCAGTTTATTCTGGTAGCTGTTGCCCCTAATAATCTGATTCTAATAATTCAATAGTTTATTTTATTAATTTGTTTTATGCAAAGAGGAAGGAATCGAATTAGGCCATATCCTCCTAATTTTAAGAGTACAGCTGCTAGGATTATGGAGCCTTCTAAAGGTGCTTCTACATGAGCTTTAGGTAATCAAAGATGTGTAAAATATATTGGTATTTTAACTAAAAAGGCTATTAATAATAATATAATAATATTAAAATTATATAAAATAATATTGGTTAAATTGAAGGATAAATTTATTTTAATTGAAATGATTGTAATTAGTAATGGAAGTGAAGCAGTAATAGTATAAATAATTAAGTAAATTCTAGCTTTCAATCGTTCTTGTTGTTTTCCTTTTATTGAGATTAAAATTATTGTTGGAACTAATACAATTTCAAATATAATATAAAAATTTAATATATTTTTAAAGGTAAAGGTTATTATAAGGATTATTAAAATAGGAATGATGGTATTTTTAATTGAATAATATTTATTTGATGATAAAATAATTAAGATAGTTCTTGTTAATGTAAGTCTTATCATAATTATTCTAAAAGAATCTGTAAAGTATATTGTATTAGAGTAATTAAAATTTGAATTTGATATTATTATTAATGTATAATTAAGTGAAATTAATATAAATATTATTATAGAAGGTATATAGGAATATGTTAAAATTATAATGATTGTTAATGCAATTAACTTTATCAAAAGTTATTATGTTGATTGGGAAAGATTGAGATGAATTATGAGTAAAAGAAATAGATACTAATAGTCTTAACCCTATTCTTGATCCTCTAACTATTATTACCAATATAATTATTAAGGATGATATTGATGATATTGAAATTGATGTAGATAATAATGTAAATAAAGAGATAATTATTATTTCTAAACTTAATAGAATTAAAATAATGTTTTTTCGTCATCAACATATTCTTACCATTCTAATAGTAATTATTATTTTTATAAAAATTTATAGAATTTCTACATCCAAAGTAGATATTTTATTAAATTAATTAGAACTTTTGAAAATATTAATTGTTTTATTATCTATTATATTTTTGAGAAGAATTCAGCCTATTATAATAGTATCTATAATGATTATAATTGTATTTATATATTCATATATAATTTATAAAGTAATAGGAGGATATTGGTTTAGATATATTTTGTTAATAGTAATGTTAAGAGGAGTAATAGTAATTTTTACTTATATATCTAGTTTATATCCTAATGAAAGATTTGAAAGATATAATTTAGTATATGTTTTTATATTTATAATTTTTTATACAGGAATATTAATTTTATTTTATAATATTAATCATAGATATATTTCTATTGGAGTATGAAGATCATGATTTAGAATGTTTAATTTATGTTTAGTTATTTTTTTATTAAGAATTATATTAATTGTGGTTTGAATAAGATATATAGGATATGGATCTGTTCGTATTTAATAATGTGCCTGATAAAAGGATTAATTTGATAGATTAAATTATGTATAATTTTATTTTCTATTCGTATTAAAGATAAGTTGTTAAAAATTGTGAGAGGATCGTTAGTTGATCTTCCATCACCATCAAGATTAAGATATTTTTGAAATTTTGGTTCTTTATTAGGATTATTTTTAATGGTTCAGATTTTGTCAGGTTTATTTTTGTCATTCCATTTTAGAGGAGATGTAAATTTATCTTTTGATTCTGTAATTCATATGATACGAGATGTAAATTATGGATGGTTTCTTCGTGTTATTCATGCTAATGGAGCTAGTATATTTTTTCTTTTAATATATATTCATATAGGACGGGGATTATATTATGGATCTTATAAATATAAAAAAACTTGATTAAGAGGGGTTACTATTTTATTATTATCAATAGCTGCAGCTTTTTTAGGATATGTTTTGCCTTGAGGACAAATATCTTTTTGAGCTGCAACGGTTATTACTAATTTATTATCAGCAATTCCATATATAGGAGTAATATTAGTTGAATGAGTATGAGGGGGCTTTGCTGTTAGAAATCCGACTCTTACTCGGTTTTTTGCTTTTCATTTTGTTATTCCTTTTGTAATTATGTTTATAGTAATTTTTCATTTATTTTTTCTTCATGAAACTGGTTCTGGAAATCCTATAGGATTAAGTAGAAGATGTGATAGGATTTTATTTCATCCTTATTATAGAATTAAGGATTTATTTGGATTTGTAATATTTTTATTATTTTATATAATAATTTGTATATTAAGACCATATATTTTTATGGATGTAGAAAATTTTTTATCTTCAGATCCATTAGTAACTCCTATTCATATTCAACCTGAATGATATTTTTTGTTTGCTTATACTATTTTACGATCAATTCCTAGAAAAATTGGAGGGGTTATTGCATTAATAATATCAGTAGTTGTGATATATTTTGTTCCTTTTTTTATATCTCATAAGTTTCGTAATACGTATTTTTATATTTTTGTAAAATATTTATTTTGAGTTTTTGTAACTAATTGGTTATTATTAACTTGGATTGGAGCTTGTGTGGTAGAATATCCTTTTATAGAAATAGGTATAATTTTTAGTTTTTTATATTTTTTTATATATATAATTTTTTGATTAATCTATAAGGTTCAGGATTTTTACATTTTATGACTTTATTAATAGCTATTTTGAAAGTAGTTAGTAAGGATTTCCTTTAAAGTTGCTAATTAGTTTATTAAAACAAAAATTTTGTAAGTTTTAGATCTAATATAATAATTTTTTTTTTAATTTAAGTAAATAGTTATTTAGATTCTAAATCTAATGCATTATCTGCCATATTTGTAATTAAATTATTTAATTAGGTCCTTTCGTACTGTAATTTAATATTTAGAAGATAGAAACCGACCTGGCTTACACCGGTCTGAACTCAAATCATGTAATTTTTTAAAAGTCGAACAGACTTCCTTTTTATATTTTTTCATATATTAGGATATTAATTCAACATCGAGGTCGCAAACTTATTTTTAAATATGATCTTTTGAAATATATGACGCTGTTATCCCTTTGGTAACTTGTATATTAATAATATTAGTTATTTATTTAAATATTGAAATTAAAATAATAATTAATTTACTTCCCCAGTTTAACTAAAGTTAAGTTCATAAGGGTCTTGTTGTCTTTCTAATTTATAAATGTCTTTTTACATGTAAGATAAGTTTGATTAATAATTTAAAAAAAAAATTAAAATGTTAAATCTTTTGTTCTGGTCTTCATTTAAAAGACAAATTATTATGCTACCTTAGCACAATTGCGGCTATTTAATATCATTGAGCAGATTTTACTATTAATTAATATAATAGAAATGTTTTTGTTAAACAGTCATTTAATTTTAGTCGAGTTATTTAAATTTATTTTTAAATCTAATTATAGATTCATTATATAGTTTTTTGAATAATTTTAAGTAATAAAATTTGTTAAGAGTTTGAAATAGTTTTTAAACTTTATGAATACTTTTAATTCTATATTAGAATTATTATAATATAAATTAATATAATGCTTTATTGTATTATATGTTAATATATATTTTTATTTTTAAAAGCTAGATATTTTATATTCGTAAAATGTATAGTTTCTATTTTAATTTTGATTAATTTTTGTAATAAATATTTTAAAATAAAATAGATCATATAATTTCGAGAAATAATTGTAGATAATTTTATTAGAAACTTCCTGATACTAAAGGAATTTGATGATTCTTTATTATAAATATTATATTTCTTTTCAGTTTTTATTTAAAAGTATTTGTAGATTATGTTATAATTATTTTTAATATTTAGAGTTGTAATTTTTTTTTAGTATTTTTCAGTGTAAGTGAAATGCTATATAGCTTAATAGTTCTTGATGCTTTTTCCAAAACATCAACTATGTTACGACTTACCTTATCTTATGATAAGGGTGACGGGCGATATGTGCACTCTAATTAATTAAATCATGTTAAAATAATATTTAAATATTACGTTTAAATCCTCTTTCATTAATATTTTAATAGTTAATCTTTAAATAATATTTAATGTAACTCATTATTTCTTTATTATTAGCTATACCGTGATCTAATATTTTATTTTTTCTTTTGAATTTTTTTTTTTAAAAATTCTTAATGATGGTATATAAGCTTATTAATAAAGTAAAAATTATCGTGTGTTATCGATTATATAACAAGTTCCTCTAATGTGATTAGAGCCGCCGTAGTAAATAGGTTTTAATTATATTACTACCTTAAATTATTTTTATACTAGGGTTTCTAATCCTATTTTAATATAAAATTTTTAATTATTTTTTTGTTCTTATTTTTATTAAATAAAATTTTACCTAAAAATTTTTATTATAGAGTAGTTAAAAATAATATTTTAGAATAAATTAGTGTATAGTTTAACCGCAACTGCTGGCACTAATAATTTGTTTACTATTAATCATTATCTTGAATATTGTAAATATAGATGAGTGTTTTTAAGACAGTATTATTTTTATATCCTAATAGTGATAAATTTTATTTGAAATTTTTAATTTTTTATTAAATCTCATTGAAAATCAAATTTTCATGTGCATTTACACTTTTAAGTAATTTAATTTATAAGGATAGAGGAATTTATACAAAATCGACTCACTGGAAAGCCGACCTTTTTGCGTTTTTTGAAAAAATTTTTTACTAAACTTTTTGGAAGGCGTCTAATAGGTTTTTACCTCGTGATAGATAGGAGAAATGAGATTAATTTTATGGTGAAGAAACCATTGTGTTACAATAATTTTGTATAATTTTGGTATATTGTATAAAATTATTCTAAACAAATAATAATTTTTATTGCTCTGTCATTAATTTTAAATTTATTAAACATTGTAGAGCATATACTAAAAGTACGTTCGTGTTTAATTTTTTCTTAAGGCTTCTATAGATTTTAATTAAATATTTCTTAAAATAAATTTATAAGTATAATTGATTATATTTAAAACCTTTATTAAAATATATATAATTATTTCATTTTTATATAGTATAAATATATATATTTAAATTTTTTCCTTTTCGGAGGAGGGGCCCTACCGAAAAAGGGGCCCTCTCCTCCCGCTAAAATGTCTATTTCTCTAAAATTAAGTATCTATTTTCATTATCCCTTTTCTCTTATTAAAAATCTTTTTAAAGTTTAAGAAGGATATATTTATAAACCTAACTATTTTTCTTTCCTATTAGTGAAATGTCTCCCCCCTAGGGGCCTCCTCCCGGCCCCCCCAAAGGGAGAGGCTACGAAGGGGGGAGGAGACCTTTATATAAGAGTATAGGTTATATGACATGATTTTTTATTATTTATGTATATATTTTATATATCATTTGAATTTTTAAGCGAGTAATTTTATTTTAAATTTCTCTTTATGTAACGAGCTATAACGATAGCTCTATTAAATATTGTTTAATTACCTCATAAATATATTATATGAATTTATAATATTTTATTATGTGAGGTTTTGATTTTCATTTTATTAATTTTTGTTCTTGGAATAAATGATGATATAAGTGAATATTAGTTATTTGTTATTTTAAGTATTTTAAGTATTTAATTTATAAGGATAGAGGAATTTATACAAAATCGACTCACTGGAAAGCCGACCTTTTTGCGTTTTTTGAAAAAATTTTTTACTAAACTTTTTGGAAGGCGTCTAATAGGTTTTTACCTCGTGATAGATAGGAGAAATGAGATTAATTTTATGGTGAAGAAACCATTGTGTTACAATAATTTTGTATAATTTTGGTATATTGTATAAAATTATTCTAAACAAATAATAATTTTTATTGCTCTGTCATTAATTTTAAATTTATTAAACATTGTAGAGCATATACTAAAAGTACGTTCGTGTTTAATTTTTTCTTAAGGCTTCTATAGATTTTAATTAAATATTTCTTAAAATAAATTTATAAGTATAATTGATTATATTTAAAACCTTTATTAAAATATATATAATTATTTCATTTTTATATAGTATAAATATATATATTTAAATTTTTTCCTTTTCGGAGGAGGGGCCCTACCGAAAAAGGGGCCCTCTCCTCCCGCTAAAATGTCTATTTCTCTAAAATTAAGTATCTATTTTCATTATCCCTTTTCTCTTATTAAAAATCTTTTTAAAGTTTAAGAAGGATATATTTATAAACCTAACTATTTTTCTTTCCTATTAGTGAAATGTCTCCCCCCTAGGGGCCTCCTCCCGGCCCCCCCAAAGGGAGAGGCTACGAAGGGGGGAGGAGACCTTTATATAAGAGTATAGGTTATATGACATGATTTTTTATTATTTATGTATATATTTTATATATCATTTGAATTTTTAAGCGAGTAATTTTATTTTAAATTTCTCTTTATGTAACGAGC